AGATTCATACTATAACCACGATGATTCAAAAAAAACCTGAAATCGAAGTCCAAAAATTCCCTGAGTAAGAACTGCTGGATCATCACTTATTCAATGAATAAATATACTGAAAAAACAAAATTAAAAGATACGTTTGTTCTTTGATTAAAAAAAATAAAGGTAAAGCTCCGGAAGCTTGAAAGGATTAAAATTGTTCCATTTATTTTTTAAACTCTTTGAAAAGTTTTTTAAGTCCGGTTGCGAGGTCTAAATATTTAGTATGAATCATAGTTCTAATATTTTTAGAATCTATTTTCTATATTCCGTGCTCCAGATACTAGAATAAATATCTCACGGGATTAAACCATCTCTATCAAGATGACAGATCCTTTTTATGTTCTGTACTATCAATAGGATCAATTAAAACAAGTCAAACACTCATATTCCGGAAATACAGAAACAAATAAATTCCACGATCAAACTACCAAATCCAAATGGAATAAGCTAACAAACAATAAGAAACCTAAATGTTTACCTTTCCTTTCTATTGAAAAACAAATTACTCGATTCTTGTAAATCTAATTCATAGAAATTCCATCCAGTAAAATGGACGAATTATAAATCTCCAAAATAATAGATAGAAATATCGCAAATAGAGCCATTGCAACACCCATCAAAGGAGTAGTTCCCCACCCCGGAGCTACTTTACCATACTCTGAATTTAATGGTTTCAATAAATCCCCTACAACAGTTCGTCTTGGACCAGATCTAGAATTATCCTCAACGGTTTGAGTAGACATAAATACTATTTTTTATTCATTGAGATCTGTTGACTTTGTATACTATTCCGCTGTAAATATAAGGATCTTATCCTATAGATCTATTGTGATCTTGAAACTTTAGAACTAAAATAATGGAAACAGCAACCCTAATTGCCATCTCTATATCTGGTTTACTTGTAAGTTTTACTGGGTATGCCTTATATACTGCTTTTGGGCAACCCTCTCAACAATTAAGAGATCCATTCGAAGAACATGGGGACTAGTTGAAGTAATGAGCCCTCTATATATAGAGGGCTCATTACTTCAATTAAGATAATCCAAAATTATTTCATTTTTTCGTTGGAACTTTAGGAGGTTCTCTAAAAAAGATAGCGAAAAAAATAATTCCTAAAGTCGAGACTAAGAGGAATGTATAAACCAATGCTTCCATATATTTGATCGTGGTTTACAATTATAACTTTCATAGCTGTTTGTTGGGGCTCATCCCCCCCCCCCCAAAAAAAAAAAGAATAAATACAATGATTCAAATCAATATTTTTCTAGTTATCTGTGTGAAATTCAAAATCATAACAAAAAAAGTAGAAAAGGAACAAAAGAATGTTCTATCAAACTACCTGTCTTCTTGTAGTTGGATCTCCAAGTTTTTGGAATGCTCCAAATTCTACTTGAGCGTCTAAATCTGGGTCGATACCAGCAAAAACATCTCTGAACAAAGTTCTAGCACCATGCCAAATGTGCCCGAAAAAGAATAGCAGAGCAAATGAAGCATGTCCAAAAGTAAACCAACCCCTTGGACTGCTACGAAAAACACCATCTGATTTCAAAGTAGCACGATCTAATTCAAAAATTTCACCCAATTGAGCACGTCTAGCATATTTTTTCACAGTAGCAGGATCACTATAACTGACTCCATTAAGTTCGCCACCATAGAACTCAACAGTTACACCTACTTGTTCGACACTATATTTCGATTCTGCCCTTCGAAAAGGAACATCGGCTCTAACAATTCCATCCCCGTCTACCAAAACAACCGGAAATGTTTCAAAAAAAGTAGGCATACGCCGTACAAAAAGTTCATGCCCCTCTTTATCTCTAAAGATGGGATGTCCTAACCAACCGACGGCTATTCCATCTCCATTGTCCATTGAACCCGCTCTAAATAACCCTCCTTTTGCTGGATTATTGCCAATGTAATCATAAAAAGCTAATTTTTCGGGAATTTTAGACCAAGCTTCTGATAAATTTTGATTTTCGGCTAGTCCAGCACCAACTCTTCGATATATTTCTTGCTGGAAGTATCCCTGATCCCATTGATAACGAGTAGGACCAAATAATTCAATGGGAGTTGTTGCTGAACCATACCACATAGTTCCAGCAACGACAAAAGCTGCAAAAAAGACAGCAGCAATACTACTGGAAAGAACGGTTTCAATATTTCCCATACGTAATCCTTTATATAGACGTTGGGGCGGACGTACACTAAGATGGAAAAGACCCGCTAATATGCCCAACGTTCCTGCTGCAATATGATGAGAAGCTATCCCCCCCGGAACAAAAGGATCAAAACCTTCCACACCCCACGCGGGATTTACGGATTGTATCCTTCCAGTTAGTCCATAAGGATCAGATACCCATATTCCAGGACCATACAATCCTGTTACATGAAATGCGCCAAAACCAAAACAAGCCACCCCTGCAAGAAATAAATGAATTCCAAAAATTTTGGGCAAATCCAACGAAGGTTTTCCAGTACGTTCATCACAAAAGATTTCGAGATCCCAATAAACCCAATGCCAAATAGCCGCTAAAAAGCACAAGCCAGAAAACACAATATGTGCTCCGGCCACCCCTTCGTAACTCCAAATACCCGGATTCGTTATAGTCCCTCCTGTGATATTCCAACCACCCCACGAATTGGTTATTCCTAAACGAGTCATGAAAGGTATAACGAACATACCCTGTCTCCACATTGGGTCAAGAACAGGGTCAGAGGGATCAAAAACTGCTAATTCATATAGAGCCATCGAACCAGCCCAACCAGCAACCAGAGCTGTGTGCATTATATGAACAGAAAGCAAACGGCCTGGATCATTTAATACAACAGTATGAACACGATACCAAGGTAAACCCATGAAAATACCCCTTATATCAACAAAAAATAGACACTATGTAACTTTATTGCACTGGAAAAAATTATACTATGCACTCTAGCCTTTCTGTAGATTATCTAGGAAAAAGGATTCAAATTTGTTCTAGTTTTTTAGTAATAATGAACAATCCTATTTGTAGAAATAAAAAGAAACAGATTTATTCTATACCCGATAAGTAACAATACGCAATGGTGGGAAGACGAGAGGGGTTGACAATTTTCTCTATGAATATTTAAATAAGTAAATGCAGACATATTAATTTATCACCCCAATGACCAATTCGTAACAACTTTACTTTATTTAGTATTCCTTTTTTTATTTATAAAAATACAATATAATAAAAGTAAATCATTTTTAACATGGTAAGCTAATTCTTACGTTTCCACACTAAAGTGAGATATATGACTTTATTTTTTTCTCCATTTTATGCCCATTGGTGTTCCAAAAGTACCCTTTCGAAGCCCTGGGGAAGAAGATGCATCTTGGGTTGATATATAGTGCGACTTGTCAGATATAGTAGGTCATATGGTTTTTACCCGTTTTCTCCCCCGATCGAGATATCCTCTCTTTCACCCCCAAAAGAGAATGATTGAATCATAAAAAATTTGGAGCGTGAAGTGTAATGAAGTATAATTCAATCGATTTTTTTGTTTTTAGAGGGGATATCCAGATTCTTATTCGAAATTATGAATAATTTATGGTTGGCTCAATTGGACCGATAAAATAAAGTACCCAGGCTCTGTTTAGAAAAAAACCAATTGGTAATATATCTACGATCACCACTTCGATCATATCATATATTTTACCGAAAACATAAAAAACATATTAAGAAAAGAAAGAAGTTATAACAAAAAGATATAGTATTGTAATATTTGTCCTATATGCGCAAATCCAAATCGGGCAGATCTTTACTCAGAGTAGAAACGAAACCTAAAAGAATTAAAAAAGTCCATTCAGAAACAAGAAAATTACATTGTGATTGGGATTCAATCTCGATGAAAGCAATACATCAATGAGAAGTTAGTTCAATAAAATGAGTATAGTATTATTTTCTTTAAAAGTTTGAAGAAGTCCATTCTGAAAAGAGAAAGAGGTTCAAAATCGACACATTGATTCCTTTTTTTATTATATATATGATTTTTGGTGAACTGTATGCATCAAAAGGCGCATGTACGGCTCTTAAGGAAAAAAATGGAATCCTAATCAATCGACTTTATCGAGAAAGATTACTTTTTTTAGGTCAAGAGGTTGATAGTGAAATATCGAATCAACTTATTGGTCTTATGGTATATCTCAGTATAGAGGACGATAATAAAGATTTGTATCTGTTTATAAATTCTCCGGGAGGGTGGGTAATCCCCGGAATAGCTATTTATGATACTATGCAATTTGTACAACCAGATGTACAAACAGTATGTATGGGATTAGCCGCTTCAATGGGATCCTTTATTCTGGCAGGAGGGGAAATTACCAAACGTTTAGCATTCCCTCACGCTCGGCGCCAATGATTCTTTTATTTGAGAATATATATATAAAGACTATACCTTCGCCATAAAAACATTTAATAAGTAATAATAGCATGGTATTTCGAATTCCATATGAAAATTTAGGTTTTTTAAACCATTCGATTATATATAGAAAGAGTAGTATGAAAAAGAGGGTATTTACAATTTTATCTGATCTATCAGGAACCTAGTTAAATTTGAGTGTCACAGACTTTTTTGTTTTTTTTTCATACCAGAAAGCTTTTAACAATTTTTATTTTTATTTGAATTAGAAGAAAACATAACATATGAAAAAAAAGAAACTTTCGGATTGTTGAATAACAAACAAAATTAAATAAAAAAAAACAACGGAACCATCATAGTATTTTGAATTCTATTCAAAAATAAAAAAGAAAATGGGTTACTGTATTGTTTATTATTTTTATTTAAGGATCTGGATCCAAAAGACCCAGTAGATTTTTTACTTCTTTTTACTTTGATGGAAGAAAAAAATTCATAGAAGAAAATACTCTATCCATAGAGGAAAAAAATGAATTACATACGTGGAAAAGCCGTATGCATCAATACGTATAAAATGCTTGTACGGTTATGGAATCTTATTTTTGCTCATTATTTTTCTTATTTGTATTTATCGCTTATCCCCTTTCTTTAGGGAATAAAGAAAATCTTTACCAATATAGGAGAAATCATTATCCAAATCTTTCTCAAGATAAGGGAAACACTTATTAAGTTAAGTTATACAATCAGGGTAATGATCCACCAACCCGCTAGTTCTTTTTATGAGGCACAAGCGGGAGAATTTATCCTGGAAGCAGAAGAACTACTGAAACTGCGTGAAACTATCACAAGGGTTTATGTACAAAGAACGAGCAAACCTTTATGGATTATATCCGAAGACATGGAAAGGGATGTTTTTATGTCAGCAGCAGAAGCCCAAGCTCACGGAATTGTAGATCTTGTAGCAGTTGAATAAAAAATGGATGGCAAGCATTATTCTAAAAAATACAGGATTTGAAATTTCATTTTTGAATCTTCTTACTTGAATTTGAATATACTATCTCTAAAAATTAATCTATTAATAGAATATAAGTAATTCGGGGTTAGGATAGATCTAAACCTCCTCATTATTATATATATACAACTTACCATGCCAACTATGAAACAACTTATTAGAAACACAAGACAGCCAATCCGAAACGTCACAAAATCCCCAGCTCTTCGGGGATGCCCTCAGCGCCGAGGAACGTGTACCAGGGTGTATGTGCGACTCGTTTAAATCATATAGTAAGAAAAAACCAATTCCATTTTTTGAGTATTGGCGATCAGTTAAGATAGTGTGAATGGACTTTTTCCATTCACACTATCTTTAATTATATATATACATTCTTTACATTCTTCTATCGTGTATAAAATTTATGGTTTTGATTGGTGGTGCAAACCCAATAATATTAATTTGGAATTTAAGATGCCAAATACTTTACCATTGGTAACAAATATTAAGTTATCCATTAAGCGGATAAAGTACTATTGAAATTAAAGATAAATTATGTCCTTAATGAATTTTACACGAACGGAATAAGAGGGTCAGCTACCCAGCAAATTTTCATAATAAAATACCGTTACTGTATAACTAGATTTCGTTGTGAAAAAACCTATTTACTAGATATTGGATGGGTAGAGCCAAAGAATGTGAACTGTACAAGTTAACAATAAAATGGATTAAATTAATATATATATAAGGCTCCGGTGTATAGAGAGGACCTGACTGTTTCTAAAAAAAATCGTAGAAACGATGGAACCCACCATTTTTTTATCTATGTCCTATTTCATTTACTATTAGTATGTTTTTTGATACCTAGTATCAATACAATTTCTTATTTTTAGGTTCAATATTTCGAAAAATATAAAAAAATCGTGGTTGGGGAGGTTATAGTAGCAAGAGCCATTGGAATTTTTTTTTATACATTGGAAGAATCCATTTTTGTTATTAATAGACCAGGAAGAAGAAAAGAATAACTGAAAGAAAAAAATAAAATAGTTGTTCATCAAAGTTTCATTTATTCAATGACCAGAATTAAACGAGGATATATAGCTCGGAAACGGAGAACAAAAATTCGTTTATTTACATCAAGCTTTCGCGGAGCTCATTCAAGACTTACTCGAACTATTACTCAACAGAAAATTAAAGCTTTGGTTTCAGCTCATCGGGATAGAGATAGGAAAAAAAGAGATTTTCGTGGTTTATGGATTAGTCGAATAAATACAGTAATTCGAGAGAATCCGAAAGTATATTATATTTATAGTAATATTATATATAATATATACACGAGGCAATTGCTTCTTAATCGTAAAATAGTTGCACAAATAGCTATATTAAAAGAGAATTGTCTTTTTATGATTGTCAATGATATCATAAAAACTCAAAATCCCCGTAGACGTTACTTCGGAAGGGTATAGAATATAAATTTGTCTATTTGGATAGCTTTCTCATACGATAAAGCTACCCAAATAGACAACCACGCTTTATAAAAATAAAATCCATTATTCTTCGTCACCAATTATCTTTTAAATTCTCTTTTTTCTTACAACATAAAAAGCCAAATTCAAATTGAATTGTCATAGTTTTCGAACAAAACATCAATATATGTGTAATTTGAATCTAAATTCAAATTGGATTTCGAATTCTTAATTTCTATTTTTTTTTTTTTTTAAAGTAGTAGTTCTAGCGGTCGACTCGGTTTTTTCAAATTGTTTTTCATTATTAAGAAAAGGTAACGAAGATAAAATACGAGCTTGTTTTATAGCAATCGTAATTAATCGTTGTTGTTTTAAGGTCAATCTATTTACGCGTCTTGATAATATTTTTCCTTGTTCACTAATAAATCGACTAATTAAACCCATGTTTTTATAATCAATTCTGTCCCCCGATTGGATCGGGGGCAAACGCCTACGAAAAGATCGCTTGGATTTAAGAAAGAGTCGTTTAGATTTTTCCATGGTTTGTATATTCCTGTTCCCAAAATCACATATATTACACGAATTTTATTCTTAATTTATTTTAATATATGTTGTTATATAATGATATATGTATATAATTTAACTAAAAAGAAACTATAACTAAACTCTAAATTATAGAATAGATATATATATAAAGATAGATAGAAAAAGACTAAAAATAGATCATTTTACATGTTATATTCTTTGGCTGAAAGGGTAACACACAAGCGATCCATTTTCTCTATTTCTTTATTTCGGCGTGAATTTTATGTTTGCAACAACGGGAACAGAATTTTATCAATTCCAATCAACTAGGCGTATTGTGTCGATTCTTTTGAGTAATATATCTAGAAATACCCGTTGATTCCTTATTAACACTCTTTTTATCACAACCGGTACACTCCAAAATAACTGTTACTCGCATATCTTTACCCTTGGCCATGAACATCTTTTGGGTTTTTAATTCACTTAACTCTTCCATTTTCGGATTCAAATCTAAGAAGAAGAAAAGAAAAAAAATAGAAATTAAGAATTCGAAATCCAATTATGTTATGAAAGATTTCGTTCCAATTAATATTAATATAGTAAAAAAAGAATACAATGATCTCGAACTAGATTTCATTTCGAATTGTAATACAATACAGTATTTTAGTTTTTTAAGTATTTTTTAGAATATTGTTGCCCCACCCTATCAATTCCATTTCGATTTCTGGTTTCACTCTATTATAAATCGAAATGGAATTGAATTAATAATTCAATTCCATTGACCCCTGGACCAGATCCCAACTTTAACTCCGAATTTCAATGAGGCAGAATTAACCTTTATTCTTTATCTTTACTAACTTATTCTATTACAATTTTCAAAAAGAAGAAATAAAAAAGAGGAGATTAATTACATATATTTAATTGGATCTATAATTTTCTTCACGCCTTCCCGTGTCAATAACTAGAATGAAAAAAAGGGGAATATCAATGCATCTGGAAAAAAACGATTGATCTCTATCAAGAGACCTGCCAAAGCCCCGAACCATAGAGTACTTACTACTGGTGCCACGGAAAGATATGTTTTTAGATCGCGCATTTCAAATCCTCCTTTTTTTTGAAGTATTTTATATATTCTATATAGATATATCTATATAGAATGTTCTTTATTCTTAATTCGATTTCTATTGAATAAAATTGATTTTTATAATATCTTTTCTTTTTCATATTCGATTGTATATTATAGTATAGGAAACTAAAAAAATGGCAGAATAATATATAAATATATAAATCTATATAGATATATCAACAGAGAAAAGAAAAATGTGGAAAACAAGACAAAGATTCTTTACAATAACACTAGAAACAAATCGAAAAGGGATGTAGCGCAGCTTGGTAGCGCGTTTGTTTTGGGTACAAAATGTCACGGGTTCAAATCCTGTCATCCCTAACTATTACTTTTCTATGATATTCCTTATTATATGAGCAATAGAACGGGACCAATTGAAGAAGAATTCCAATTGGACATATATACTAGAATCAATATATTAATATATTGATTCTAGTATATATATATGCAAAATGTATTAAGATCATCTAAAAGAATTTATGAAAACAAAGCGCTCTTAGTTCAGTTCGGTAGAACGCGGGTCTCCAAAACCCGATGTCGTAGGTTCAAATCCTACAGAGCGTGATGGTTCAAATCCTACATAATATAATGCGATTCTATTATTGTTAGATTGAGAATTACACTGAAATAATTGAACAACAGTTTCAAATATGAATTGGATCCTTGTGTATTAAGATTAAAACAAATAAATATGGAATCCATAAACAAAATAGACATTAATTAAAGATCCAACTGATCACCTCGTCGATATTGTAAATATGCAGTTACAAATAATCCAGCCAAAGTAATAGGAATTAAACCTAACACGATTCCAAATAGAAAAACTTCAATCATTTTTTTTGTTCGAAAGGTAAAAAGAAAGGTAATATCTATCCTTAAATATTAATCTATATTGATCATGAATCTCAATGACCGAGAATTGTAAATTGACATAGTAAGGAACTATAGAATATCTTATCCTAAAATTTCCAATTAATTTCCAAATTACAAATCAAATCAGTCGTATTTTACTCAGACCAATAAAAAGAGCTAAAGTTATAATTAAAACTGCTAGTAAAAAACCGAAATAACTAGTTATAGTAGACATATAGAAGCTAAATGAAATATGTTCTTTTTATACATATGTTTATAAAGCACTTCCCTAAATTTCCATTTTTTTTTTTTAAAAAAAAAAAAAAGATAAGCAAAAATACTACTTGAAAGATACAATTGAAAATGGAAGATTCATCCTTAAATTATTAAGGATGACTAAAAATAAAAAGAAGAAATATAGTGACATAATTAAGAAAAAATTCATCATCTGTGACATCTACCCATCCTGTGATTCCAAATCAACATCACCCCATGAATTGAGTAAACAAATCGAATCAAAATATTTAGTAGAATGAATTCTATTTCGATTAGAAAAAATATTAAAACAAAAACAAAGAATAAGAACTTTGTTGTTTCAATTTATTTAACTTTGAATTAATAAAA